AATTTATACTGATAACAATCAGAATACCAACCCTATTACAACTACAAATAATACTAATAATAGTGATCAAGCGGAAGAGGTGGCTTTGATACGTTACTCGCAACAATCGGATTTTCGTCGGGATATAATCAAAGGATCCATGCGTGCTCAAAGACGTAAAACGGTTATTTGGGAAATGTTTCAAGCAAATGTGCATTCTCCGCTTTTTTTGGATCGAATAGACAAAACATTTTTTTTTTCTTCTTTTTATATCTCTGAAATGATGAATCTCATTTTTAGGAATTCGGTGGGGAGAGAACCAGAATTCAAAATTTCACATTTTTATTTTGAGGAGGAAGAGACAAGGGAAAAAGAGAAAAAAAACGAAGAAAAAAAAGAGGAAAATGAACGTATAATAATATCAGAAACTTGGGATAGCATTATATTTGCTCAAGCAATAAGAGGTTTGATGTTAGTAACCCAATCTTTTCTTAGAAAATACATTGTATTGCCTTCATTGATAATTGCTAAAAATATTGGCCGTATGTTATTATTCCAATTCCCCGAATGGTATGAGGATTTGAAGGAGTGGAATAGAGAAATGCATGTTAAATGCACTTATAATGGTGTTCAATTATCAGAAACAGAATTTCCCAAAGATTGGTTAACAGACGGTATTCAGATAAAGATTCTATTTCCTTTCTGTTTGAAACCTTGGCGAAGATCTAAAATACGATCTCATCCTAGGGATCAAATAAAAAAAAAAGGAAAAAAAGACAATTTTTGTTTTTTAACGGTTTGGGGAATGGAAGCAGAATTCCCTTTTGGGAATCCCCGAAAACGACCTTCCTTTTTTGAACCCATTTATAAGGAACTCCAAAAAAAAGTTAGAAAAGTTAAAAAGGATTTCTTTCTACTTCTAAAAGTTTCAAAAGAAAAAACAAGATGGATCATTAAAATACTTCTAGTTCTAAAACGAATAATGAAGGAAATTAAAAAAGTAAACCCAATATTCTTATTTGAATTGAGCAAGGTGAAAGTATATGAAACGGCTGAAAATGGAAAAGATTCCGAAATAAATAATAAGATTATTCACAAATCAACCATTCAAATCCAATCCATGAATTGGACAAATTATTCACTCATAGAAAAAAAGATGAAAGATCTTTCTGATAAAACAATCACAATCAGGAATCAAATAGAACGAATCACAAAAGACAAGAAAAAAATAATTCTAACTTGTGATGATAAAAGATCGAAATCACAGAAACATATTTGGCAGATATTCCAAAGAATAAATATACGATTAATACGTAAATCACATTATTTTATGAAATCTCTGATTGAAAATATATATATAGATATCTTGCTATGTATGATTACCATTCACAGGATCTATTTCCAACTTTTCTTTGAATCAACAAAAAAAATAATCAATAAATCCGTTTACAACGATCAAACAAATCAGGAAGGAATTGATGAAAGAGATCAAAATACAATGAACTTTTTTTCCACTATAAAAAAGTCCTTTTCGAATACTAATATTAGTAATAGTACAAAAATGTATTATGACTTATCCTCCTTGTCCCAAGCATATGTATTTTACAAATTATCACAAACCCAATTACTTAACAAGTATCAATTGAAATCTTTACTTCAATATCAGGGGACTTATCCTTTTATTAAGGATAAAATCAAGGATTATTGTATGACACGAGGAATATTTGATTACAATTCAAGACATAAGAAAATTCATAAGTCTGGAATGATTGAATGGAAAAACTGGTTAAAGGGGCATTATCAATACAATTTATCTCAAACCAAATGGTCGCGGTTAGTACCGCAAAAATGGCGAAATAGAATCAATCAATGTTATAGGATTCAAAATAAGGACTCAATTAAAGCGGATTCATATAAAAAAGAAAAAGACCAATTAATTCATTACGTGAAACAAAATTACTATGCAGCGGATTCATTGACAAATCAAAAAGAAAAATGGAAAAAACACTACAGATATGATCTTTTATCACATAAATATATGAACTGTGGGGATAAGGAGGATTTTTATATTTATGGGTCAAGATTACAAGTAAACGGGGTTCACAAAATTCCATATAATTTCAATAAACCAAAATCCGAATCATTTTATGTATTGGTAAGTACAGCTATTAGTGATTATCTAGAAGAAGGATATATTATTGATACGCATAAAAATCTAGATAGAAAATATTTTGATTGTCGAATTCTCCACTTTTGTCTTAGAAAAAATATCGATATTGAGACCTGGACCAATACACATATCGGTACCAAAATTGATAAAAATACTAAGACTGAAAAAAAAATCAACAACAAATTGAAAAAAAAAGATATTTTTTCTCTTACGATTCATCAAGAAATCAACCCATCCAATCAAAAAAGTATTTTTTTAAATTGGATGGGAATGAATCAAGAAAGAGTTTATCATACCATATCAAATCTAGAATCTTGGTTTTTCCCAGAATTTGTCTTACTTTTTGATGCATATAAGATTAAACCATGGATTATACCAATCAAATTACTTCTTTTTGACTTTTATAAAAATAAAAGTCAAAATAAAAACATCAATATAAATAGAAAAAAGAATCTTCAGATGATATCTCATCAAAAAAAATATCTTAAATTAGAAAATTCCAACCAACAAAAAAATGAGCAACAGGACCAAGTAAATCTTGTATCAGATCTACGAAAAGAAAAAAAAAAAAAAGATATTGAAGAGAATTATGCGAGATCAGACATTACCATTAAAAAAGGTAAGAAGAAAAAACAATCCAAGAAAAACAAGGAAGCAGAACTAGATTTCTTCCTGAAAAAATATTTCCTTTTTCAATTAAGATGGGATGACTCCTTGAACCAAAGAATGATCAATAATATCAAGGTATATTGTCTCTTACTTAGACTGATAAATCCAAAAGAAATTGCTATATCCTCGATTCAAAGAGGAGAGATGCATCTGGATGTAATGCTAATTCAGAAAGATCTAGCTCTTACAGAATTGATAAAAAAAGGAATATTAATTATCGAACCAATTCGTCTATCTATAAAAAGGGATGGAAAATTGATTATATATCAAACTATAAGTATTTCATTGGTCGAGAACAATAAACACCAAACTAATAGAAAATGCATAAAAAAAAGATATATTGATAAGAGGAATTTGGATAAACCCATTGTACGATATGGGAATATGCTTGTGAATGGGGACACAAATTATTATGATTTTCTTGTTCCCGAAAATATTCTATCTCCTAGACGTCGCAGAGAATTGAGAATGTTAATTTGTTTCAATTCCCATAATTGGAATGTTACGGATAGAAATAGAAATCCATTATTTTGCAATGAAAACAACATAATAAACTCTGGAAAATTTTTGGATGAGGACAAGCATCTTAATACGGATACAAATAAATTCATTAAATGCAAATTTGTTCTTTGGCCCAATTACCGATTAGAAGATTTAGCTTGTATGAATCGCTATTGGTTTGATACCAATAATGGCAGTCGTTTCAGTATGTCAAGGATACATATGTATCCACGATTTAGAATTATTTAATTTAATAGTATATTTCCTATATCATATATATATCTATATTCCGTGACATTTTCGGTATATGAAAGCCGAAAGATGTATGCAACAGATTGAATGGTGTATCCATTCAATTGGATATAGGAATAAATAAATTAGGGAAATCCTTTTAGATAGAAATAAATTCTTTTCTTTCGTTAATGCGGAAACATATTATCCCTTTCTATCCAAATCAAATTTTCAATTTGATTTGGATAAAATAAAGAAGTAGTATATGAATAAATCCAAATTTTTGTGTGTACTAGATTAAAATAACCGGCATAATTCTTTTTTTTTTTTATTTTTCCTGATCGGAAAAATCCATGAAAAAGAAAGAAAAAGGATAGAAAATTTTTTGATGGTCAAAAATTCATTTATTTCCATTATTCCACAAGAAGAAAAAGAAGAAAACAAGGGTTCTGTTGAATTTCAAGTATTCAGTTTCACCAATAAGATACGGAGACTTACTTTACATTTGGAATTGCACAAAAAAGATTTTTTATCGCAAAGGGGTCTACGAAAAATTCTAGGAAAACGTCAACGGTTGCTGGCTTATTTGTCAAAGAAAAATAGAGTACGTTATAAGAAATTAATTGGTCAGTTGGATATTCGAGAGCCAAAAACTCGTTAATTTAATCGTTTGAATTTTTTTTAGTAGTATTCAATTTTTCGTTTTGATGAGTCTCGTTTTATGGAATAATGAATTAAGGAAGAAAAGATATGACAGTACCGGTTACAAGAAAAGATCTCATGATAGTCAATATGGGGCCTCACCACCCATCAATGCATGGTGTTCTCCGACTAATCGTTACTCTCGATGGTGAAGATGTTATTGACTGTGAGCCCATATTGGGCTATTTACACAGAGGAATGGAAAAGATAGCGGAAAATCGAACAATTATACAATATCTACCTTATGTAACACGATGGGATTATTTAGCTACTATGTTCACAGAGGCAATAACCGTAAATGCGCCAGAACAATTGGAAAATGTTCAAGTACCTCAAAGAGCTAGCTATATCAGAGTAATTATGCTGGAATTGAGCCGTATAGCTTCTCATTTGTTATGGCTTGGACCTTTTATGGCGGATATCGGTGCACAGACTCCCTTTTTCTATATTTTCAGAGAAAGGGAATTGATATATGATCTATTCGAAGCCGTCACAGGTATGCGAATGATGCATAATTATTTCCGTATTGGAGGAGTAGCTGCTGATCTACCTTATGGATGGATAGATAAATGTTTGGATTTCTGCGATTATTCTTTAACAGGAGTTGTTGAATATCAAAAACTTATTACGTGGAATCCCATTTTTTTGGAACGAGTTGAAGGGGTGGGCATTATTGGTGGAGAAGAAGCTGTAAATTGGGGTTTATCAGGACCGATGTTACGAGCTTCTGGAATCCAATGGGATCTTCGTAAAGTTGATCATTATGAGTGTTACAATGAATTCGATTGGGAAGTCCAATGGCAAAAAGAAGGAGATTCATTAGCTCGTTATTTAGTACGAATCGGTGAAATGAAGGAATCCATAAAAATTATTCAACAGGCTCTAGAAGGAATTCCTGGAGGACCTTATGAAAATTTAGAAGTACGACGCTTTGATAGAGCAAAGAATTCCGAATGGAATGATTTTGAATATAGATTTATTAGTAAAAAACCTTCACCCAATTTAGAATTGTCGAAACAAGAACTTTATGTGAGAGTGGAAGCCCCAAAAGGAGAATTGGGAATTTATTTGATAGGAGATAATAGTGGTTTCCCCTGGAGATGGAAAATTCGTCCACCCGGTTTTATCAATTTGCAAATTCTTCCTCAGCTAGTTAAAAGAATGAAATTGGCTGATATCATGACGATATTGGGTAGTATAGATATCATTATGGGAGAAGTTGATCGTTGAAATGATAATTGATACGACAGAAGTACAAACTATCAATTCTTTTTCTACATCGGAATTTTTAAAAGAAGTGTATGGACTAATATGGATTGTACCCATTTTGACCCTTATATTGGGAATAACAATGGGGGTACTAGTAATTGTGTGGTTAGAAAGAGAAATATCTGCAGCGATACAACAACGTATTGGGCCTGAATATGCTGGCCCGTTGGGAATTCTTCAAGCTATAGCGGATGGGACTAAACTACTTTTTAAAGAGGACCTCCTCCCATCTCGAGGAGATATTCGTTTGTTTAGTGTGGGACCGTCTATAGCGGTTATATCAATTCTACTAAGTTTTTTAGTAATTCCTTTTGGGTATCGTCTTGTTTTAGCCGATCTCAGTATAGGTGTTTTTTTATGGATCGCCATTTCTAGTATTGCTCCTATTGGGCTTCTTATGTCAGGATATGGATCAAATAATAAATATTCCTTTTTAGGTGGTCTACGAGCTGCTGCTCAATCTATTAGTTATGAAATACCATTAACTCTATGTGTGTTATCAATATCTCTACGTGCGATTCGTTGGAATATGAACTTTGAACCTCTCTTCTAGAAATAAAAGAAAAAAGAAAGAGGTTCAATGTATTGAATAGATGTTTTCATTTTTTTTATTCAGCATTCGGGTTGATGAGTTAAACCAGATAGTTATATGAGTGAAACTAAACAGCTTCCAAATTTGTAGTAAGAAGAAACAATCTCATTCCCTATGTACAAGAATAAAGTTGAAGTAAAAATAAGCAGTGTAAACTGCTTACCCCAAGATTAAGATTTTTTGATTAGTCATCATATCTTGAAGCGGGCACAAACAAAAGATCAACTGTATGGAGTTTCTACTACTGTTTCGTATGTATTACTATACCGGGGATCAATCAAAAGTCAGTGGACGGTTAGGAACACCAAGGTACACAAAGGATTAGTAATGGAGATAATGTAAGGTATCAAAAAAGAGGTATTTCTTCATAAAACGAATCATAATAAGGACTTGAAATTGGTAGAAATGATCAAGTAGTACTTCCCTACGATTCCGATCTAGAGTATGCTCCTATTCACTGGTTAAAGAAATGACTATCAAGAACGAATTAATTCTTTATTTTATTTTTGAGTATCCTCCTCTGAGACAGAAGAACAGGAAAAAAGAAATGGAATGCAGTAATTGAATGAATAATAAAAAGGGGGGATCCTTATTTATTCTTTTCTCTATCCATATTCATACATATCGAATTCTTATCACGATTCATGAACTAATGACTAATTCTTTTTATTTTGTATTGATTGATATAAGGAGTATTTTATTGAAATATTAAGTTATTACCGAACAAAGAGAAATTTATATTGTAAAGGATGAGATCAATTCGGAAGCGCTTTTTTTCTTATTCTAGCAGACAGAATTCCATTGGTCTAATTTGGGACTTTCCGATGTATCTTTATTCTATCCATCCAAAGATGGTGATAATATCGAACCCGTCCTTACATTTTTTTTGTGGCCATCGAGGAGCCGTATGAAGCTGAGGTCTCACGTACGGTTTTGAAATAGCGATGGGAACAGTGATGTTATTATCGACTATGATTATCTAACAGTTCAAGTACAGTTGATATAGTTGAAGCACAGTCAAAATATGGTTTTTGGGGGTGGAATCTGTGGCGTCAGCCTATAGGATTTATTGTTTTTCTAATTTCTTCTCTAGCCGAATGTGAGAGATTGCCCTTTGATTTACCAGAAGCGGAGGAGGAATTAGTAGCAGGTTATCAAACCGAGTATTCGGGTATCAAATACGGTTTATTTTATCTTGCTTCTTACCTAAATTTATTAGTTTCTTCATTATTTGTAACAGTTCTTTACTTAGGTGGGTGGAATTTATCTATTCCGTATATATCCATTTCTGAGCTTTTCGGAATAAAAAAAATCGCCGGCATCTTTGGAATGACAATGGGTATCCTTATTACATTAACTAAAGCTTATTTGTTTCTCTTCATTTCTATCACAACAAGATGGACTTTACCTAGAATGAGAATGGACCAGTTATTAAATCTTGGATGGAAATTTCTTTTACCTATTTCTCTAGGTAATCTGTTATTAACAACCTCTTCCCAACTTGTTTCATTATAAATAAGAGAATACGATAACACTATTTTAGATTCATAATCTCTATCAAACAAGAGAAAGAAACGCCAAATTTTTCATGTATATCTACAATATGTTCCCTATGGTAATTGGGTCCATGAATTATGGTCAACAAACAATACGAGCTGCAAGGTACATTGGTCAAAGTTTCATAATTACCTTATCCCACACAAATCGTTTACCTGTAACTATTCAATATCCTTATGAAAAATCGATCACATCAGAGCGTTTCCGGGGTCGAATCCACTTTGAATTTGATAAATGTATTGCTTGTGAAGTATGTGTTCGTGTATGTCCGATAGATCTACCCGTTGTTGATTGGAGATTTGAAAGAGATATTAAAAAGAAACAATTACTTAATTATAGTATAGATTTCGGGGTTTGTATATTTTGTGGTAACTGTGTCGAGTATTGTCCAACAAATTGTTTATCAATGACTGAAGAATATGAACTTTCTACTTATGATCGTCACGAATTGAATTATAATCAAATTGCTTTGGGTCGATTACCAATCTCAATAATTGGAGATTACACAATTCAAACAGTTATGAATTCGACTCAAATAAAAATAGACAAAGATAAACCCTTTGATTCAAGAACAATTACCAATTACTAAGATTTTGTTTTGATATAAAGGATCCAAGCTTTTTATTTTGGGTAGTCAGTAACTACAAATAAAAACTAATGATTGTTGAGAATCACTCTTTGATTTAAACTTAAAATATATTTTTCGTGATGATTTCGAAATAGCAAATTTCAACTACTTTTTTCTTTTTTTTTTCGGATAAATATAAATAAAGTAAGGTTGGCCCGATAATTTTATCTATATCTACATTAATCCATATTAAAATTCAATTCAATTATAAATGTATCATATACAATATTATATACAAGAAAACAAAAATAGGGTAACCCCCTTTCCTTTCCTGGACCATTTATTTAGTAAAGTTAAAGTAAGGTCATGAAATAGTTAAAGTTATTTATTTTGTATTTTATACATAATGGATTTACCTGGACCAATACATGATATTCTTGTTGTATTTCTGGGGTCAATTCTTGTATTAGGGGGTCTGGGGGTAGTATTATTTACCAATCCAATTTATTCTGCCTTTTCATTGGGATTGGTTCTTGTTTGTATATCCTTATTCTATATTTCATCGAACTCCTATTTTGTAGCTGCCGCACAGCTCCTTATTTATGTGGGAGCCATAAATATCTTGATCATATTTGCTGTAATGTTCATGAATGGTTCAGAATATTCCAATAATTCCTATTTTTGGACCATTGGAGATGGGGTCACTTTGATGGTTTGTACAACTATTCTTTTTTCACTAATTACTACTATCCCAGATACGTCATGGTACGGAATTATTTGGACTGCAAGGTCAAACCAGATTATGGAACAGGACCTAATAAATAACGTTCAACAAATTGGGATTCATTTATCAACAGATTTTTATCTTCCGTTTGAACTCATTTCAATAATTCTTTTAGTTTCCTTGATAGGTGCAATTACTATGGCTCGACAATAAGCAATAAAAATACTTAACTTATAATGATTCCCAATTCTTAGAATTCTAACTAAATTAGAAATAAATAAATAGAAATTCTTAGTTAAATCTATCTACCGTCAATATCTTCTTTTGTTGTGTAATTGTTCTATTCTAATCAATTGAATCGGTTGAATTGTTGTTCATATTGAAATGAATCGAGATTGATAAGGAGTTAGTCAATGATGTTTGAGCATGTCCTTCTTTTGAGTGTTTATTTATTTTCTATCGGTATCTATGGATTGATCACAAGTCGAAACATGGTTAGAGCGCTTATGTGTCTTGAGCTTATACTAAATTCGGTTAATATCAATCTTGTAACATTTTCTGATATATTTGATAGTCGCCAATTAAAAGGAGACATTTTCTCAATCTTTGTTATAGCCATTGCAGCTGCTGAAGCAGCTATTGGACTTGCTATTGTTTCGTCGATCCATCGTAACAGAAAATCAACTCGTATTAATCAATCGAATTTGTTGAATAATTAGTGATAATCATCATAGATAATTTAAATAAAGACACATAAAAATATTTAATAGAATTGAAATACTATTTTTTATTGAATTTGAATGCAATTCCATTTTATTGAATTGCATTTTTATATTTATATTGAAATAATGATGACCAATTTGTTGGCCAATTAATTTTAATTCGCATGTGCAACTCGTATCATCATAATTGTTGAAACGAAAATCAAAGTGTCTTGACCTTTTCTCATAAACAGATTGATTAAAGAAATATATTGATTGTTTTTAATAAACCACTGTTTCGTCTGGTGTCTACAATATTACAATATATAATATATGATTCATTTACTACTAATTTGATTTGACCAGATCGAAAATCTTTTATGCTCAAAACTGTAATTTTTAGATCCAATGTCACATTCAGTAAAAATTTATGATACATGTATAGGGTGTACTCAATGTGTACGAGCTTGCCCCACAGATGTATTGGAAATGATACCTTGGGACGGATGTAAAGCCAAGCAAATAGCTTCCGCGCCAAGAACCGAGGACTGTGTAGGTTGTAAGAGATGTGAATCCGCCTGCCCAACTGATTTTTTGAGTGTCCGTGTTTATTTAGGGCCTGAAACAACTCGCAGCATGGCTCTATCTTATTGATACGTTACAAAAAACTCCACTTGAATCATTTGTGATTCCTCTTTACCGACAAAAGCCCGTGCTCGACAAAATATATTATTTTGAGGACGGGCTTTTCTGGTCAAAATGTATCTTGTCTTTATCACGAGTTATTTTCCTTGGTTAACAATACTTGTTGTTTTACCGATATTCGCGGGTTCCCCAATTTTCTTTTTCCCTCATAGAGGGAATAAGATGTTTAGGTGGTATACTATATGTATATGCTTATTAGAACTCCTTCTAACGACTTATGCATTCTGTTATCATTTCCAATTGGATGATCCATTAATGCAATTGAAGGAAGATTTAAAATGGATAGATGTTTTTGATTTCCACTGGAGACTAGGAATCGATGGACTTTCCATAGGACCCATTTTACTGACAGGATTTATCACTACTTTAGCAACTTTAGCAGCTTGGCCAATTACTCGAAATTCGCGGTTGTTCTATTTCCTGATGCTAGCAATGTACAGCGGTCAAATAGGATTATTTTCCTCTCGAGACTTTTTACTTTTTTTCATCATGTGGGAGTTAGAATTAATTCCTGTTTACTTACTTTTATCCATGTGGGGGGGAAAAAAACGTCTCTACTCGGCTACAAAGTTTATTTTGTACACTGCGGGGGGTTCCATTTTTTTCTTAATAGGAGTTCTAGGTATGGGTTTATATGGTTCCAATGAACCAACATTAGATTTTGAAAGATTAATTAATCAATCATATCCTGTGGCATTGGAAATAATATTCTATTTTGGCTTCCTTATTGCTTATGCTGTCAAATTGCCGATTATACCCCTACATACATGGTTACCTGATACCCATGGAGAAGCACATTACAGTACATGTATGCTTTTAGCTGGAATCCTATTAAAAATGGGCGCATATGGATTGATTCGGATCAATATGGAATTATTACCCCACGCTCATTCTATATTTTCTCCTTGGTTGGTGATAATAGGAACAATGCAAATAATCTATGCAGCTTCAACTTCTCTTGGTCAACGTAATTTAAAAAAGAGAATAGCCTATTCCTCTGTATCTCACATGGGTTTCACAATTATAGGAATTGGTTCTATAACCGACATGGGACTCAACGGAGCTATTTTACAAATGCTCTCTCATGGATTTATTGGTGCTGCACTTTTTTTCTTGGCGGGAACGAGTTGTGATAGAACACGTCTTGTTTATCTCGAAGAAATGGGAGGGATATCTATCCCAATGCCAAAAACATTTACCATGTTCAGTAGCTTCTCGATGGCTTCTCTTGCATTGCCAGGAATGAGTGGTTTTGTTGCGGAATTTGTAGTATTTTTTGGACTAATTACTAGTACAAAATATCTTTTAATGCCAAAAATGCTAATTACTTTTGTAATGGCAATTGGAATGATATTAACTCCTATTTATTTATTATCTATGTTACGTCAGATGTTTTATGGATACAAGCTATTTAATATTCCAAACTCTAATTTTTGGGATTCTGGACTACGAGAACTATTTCTTTCAATCTGTATCTTTCTACCCGTAATAAGTATTGGTATTTATCCCGATTTTGTTCTCTCGTTATCAGTTGACAAGGTACACGCTATCTTATCCAATTATTATCATAGATAGTGTTTCATTAATGAAACGGAAGGAAAGTCTTATAATTCTTTGAATTTAATATTTTGAAAATCGTTTGCTGTACTGTATAATGAAAAAAGAAAAAAAATGAATAAGAATTGTAATTAGATACATCTCGAGTTTTTGAGAACCGTTTGAATCAAGGAATCATTCAAATTTAAATGGTTCTCAAAAACTCATAAAAACAAGCTTTCGTTATATATGGGATGGTGTTTTTATCTTATGTATTCTTCATGTAGTTTATTCAATTAGATGTTTATGTGAATGAACCATAACTATGTAGACCTATTCCTAATAGATTGATCCCAAAATAGCATATCCAAATTATAATAAATCCTATAGAAGCTACAAGTGCCGAATTCGTACCTTTCCAATTTATATTTGTTCTAGTATGTAAATAAATCGCGAATATGGTCCAAGTAATAAATGCCCAAGTTTCCTTGGGGTCCCAATTCCAATAGGATCCCCATGCCTCATTAGCCCATACTGCTCCACAAAGAATACCTATGGTTAAAAAGGTAAACCCTAGACTAATGACACGATAACTCCAATAATCCAAACGCTCAGTTAATTGATATTTGTAATAATTTCGAAATGAAGGAAAAGAAGTGTTTTTAAAAACACTTCTTTTTTCATTCAAATATTCAATCTCACCAAAGAAAAATGACTTAATTAATAAATTATTGCTTTTACAAAAAATTTTGATGTTTTTTCGAAATGTAATGACTAGAAGAGCGACTGATAATAATGATCCGCATAAAAGAGCTGCATAGCTCAATAACATCATACTTACGTGCATCATTAACCACTGAGATTGTAGAGCAGGTACTAATATTGCGGATTGATGCATTTCAGTTGAAAGACCCGACATGGCAAAGCCTTGAGTAAAAATGGTACTTGGTGCAATTATTGTGCTTAAATCGTTTTTAAGGTTACGTATCTTGGGAATCATATGAATAATGAAGAAACTACACGAAAGGAAGATTAATGACTCGTATAAATTACTTAATGGAAAATGGCCCGAAGAAATCCAACGAGAAACTAATAATCCTGTTATAGAGAAAAAGGTAGCTATCATCCCTTTTTCTGATGAATCACGTAATCCTACAATTTTGTGGACTAATAAGGTCATCAAATGAATCATAATCACAATTGAAATGATCGAAAAAGAGATATGAGTTAATATATGTTCTAAAGTCGCAAATATCATAAAAGGGGTCCCATTACAGAATTGGAAATCGCGAATTGAATACATTTTAGGATCTATTGTATCTCTTTTAGAAGATGCCGCCACTCGGACTCGAACCGAGATGCTTTAGCACTGCTTCCTAAGAGCAGCGTGTCTACCGATTTCACCACGGCGGCTTACTTGAAATAATAATAGTCAATTCATGTTGAATCGTCGAGATTCAAGGATTCAATATAGTTTAGGAAACATTAATTAGAATCAATGAATAAAGACTGGTTTGTGGTTTAAATATTTGAATCTTCAATAAAATACCTACCTAGGTAGTATCGTCGTGGGTTTTTTAACAATCAACTTTCATGTACTAGAAACTAAGTTTTCTCCAAACAGTTGGAACTCCATAGTTTTTTCTCGGTTGAGGTATAAAACTAAGAATTGTCTTTTTTTCTCTATTTTTTTATGATTTGTTTTTCATTTATCCGATTTCATGGATTCAAATGAAAAAGATTGAGTTTTTTTTTTCAATGAACAAAATCAAATAACTAGGATTTCATATCTATCACAATTTCATCATTAAATACAAATAATTTGTTACTTTTCTAATGATTTCAATACCTTAGTATATTAAAATTTTAGTATATTTAAATTATTGTTGATAAAAGTAAATTTTGAAAGTATTAATATTCTTTATTGTGCATATAATTTATAATACCATTTACAAAACCAATTAAGTTTTGGGATAGGCATATAACAAAAGAGTTTCAATCTCTATCACAATTGTACTTTTCATAATAGAAAAGTACAATTGTGATAGGTAAAAAAATAATACTTAGAACCTAATATACAAAAAACTCTTATTCTATATATATCACAGCAGTGAGTTCTAAGTAATATTGAGAAATTCAATACAGAAAAATACATTAGTTAACATTCATCTTACAAAATTTGAGGTTCTTTAGGCTATATCAATTGAGATTATTCTAAGACTTTATTATTTGTTTGTCGCACAAAAAAACTTTTTGAATGCCCGGTGGAAACCGATTTCGCTAAAGAAAAAGTTTTTACTGCAACTAAATATCCTTTTTTCTTCCAAATATTTCTACGAATACGTTTTTTTGACATAGAAGTACGTTTTTTTGGAACTGCCATTCAAAAAAGGGGGGTTCCTCCTTTTATCGTTGTATGTGAAAGACATGTATTCTTCAAAATAGATCGTTCTTTTTAGTTATTATCTATACTTATTTCGTGTATGTGGATAATTTTTTTAATATACTCTTTTTAATATACATTGTTTTTTTACTTTAACATATAAATATATAATAAACATACAAATATATATAATACAAATATATTTATATATACATGTATATGTGATATATATATCACATATACGTATGCGCGCACATCACACATCACATATATAAATGACATGAGGGAAAAAAAAATGGAAGAAAATAAGGGAAAATGAAAATTGATTAAGTCCAGAGTGCTATGTCCATAATTCAAAGTAAGGAGTATCATAAGATTTCTGATAAACATAAGTTTTTTTTATTGGATTGAAATCCAATCAATCAGTTACACAACAAGTTAGGTAATTACTCCCCTCCCAAAATGAACTAGAATACCTAGGTATTTTTTTTTTTAATTCGAATATAGATACTATGATCCATATTTGAATAAAAAAAGTACTCTTTTTTTGGTCTAACTCTTTTTCCTTACTATATTTAGTATACTATATAATATATTTATTATACTATTATAGTATAATAAATATGTTTATTAATCACAAAAAAAAATAAAAAAATCTAATAAATACAAAATCCACTAAATAATAGTAGTAAGAAAATTATTCCAAAATCTCATATTCCTTTAATCTTTTCTTAGTTAAAATAACTACTAGGTAATCGCCTTTACCTTTACATAGTTATTTGGTCATATTTTTTGACCAACCAATTGTCAATTTTGGAATATTTCAAATATCTGAAAAAAAAATCAGAATAATTAAGAATCCCAATATTTGACTTTTTTTTTCATATCTTTTTTTTTGTTGATTTCTTTTATTATTGTTCCTTTCTAAAAGGATAAAAAAGATAAGAATTGGTGAATCGAGAACAATTTGTAATTATAAGAAAAAAAGTTTATTTTCTTATGGAACATACATATCAATATGCGTGGATAATACCTTTTCTTCCACTTCCAGTTACTATGTCAATAGGATTTGGACTTCTACTTATTCCGACAGCAACAAAAAATATTCGTCGCATGTGGGCTTTTCCTAGTGTTTTACTCTTAAGTATAGCTATGGTGTTTTCAGCCAATCTGTCTATTCAACAAATAAATGGAAGTTTTATCTATCAATATCTATGGTCTTGGACCATCAATAATGATTTTTCCTTAGAGTTTGGATACTTGATCGATCCACTTACTTCTATTATGTCAATACTAATTACTACTGTTGGAATCATGGTTCTTATTTATAGTGACAAGTATATGTATCACGATCAAGGATATTTGAGATTTTTTGCTTATATGAGTTTTTTTAATACTTCTATGCTGGGATTAGTTACTAGTTCAAATTTGATACAAATTTATATTTTTTGGGAACTTGTAGGAATGTGTTCTTATTTATTAATAGGGTTTTGGTTCACACGACCAATTGCAGCAAGTGCTTGTCAAAAAGCTTTTGTAACTAATCGTGTAGGGGATTTTGGTTTATTGTTAGGAATCTTAGGTTTTTATTGGATAACAGGTAGTTTAGAATTTCGGTATTTGCTCGAAATAACTAATAACTTAATCCAGAATAATGGGGTCAATTCTTTATTTGCTACCTTGTGTGCTTCTTTATTATTCGTCGGTGCAGTTGCTAAATCCGCACAATTCCCCCTTCACGTATGGTTACCTGATGCTATGGAAGGACCCACTCCTATTTCGGCTCTTATACACGCTGCTACTATGGTAGCAGCAGGAATTTTTCTTGTAGCTCGGCTTCTTCCTCTTTTCATAGTCATACCTTATATAATGAATTTAATTTCTTTAATAGGTGTAATAACACTATTATTAGGGGCTACTTTGGCCCTTGCTCAAAGAGACATTAAAAAAAGCTTAGCCTATTCTACAATGTCTCAATTGGGTTATATTATGTTAGCTCTAGGTATAGGTTCTTATCGAGCTGCTTTATTCCATTTGATCACTCATGCCTATTCAAAAGCTTTATTGTTTTTGGGATCCGGATCTATTATTCATTCAATGGAACCTATTGTTGGATATTCACCAGATAAAAGTCAGAATATGGTTCTTATGGGTGGTTTAACAAGATATGTTCCAATTACAAGAATTACTTTTTTATTGGGTACACTTTCTCTTTGTGGTATTCCACCTCTTGCTTGTTTTTGGTCCAAAGATGACATTCTTAATGATAGTTGGTTGTATTCACCAATTTTCGCAGTAATAGCTTATTTCACAGCAGGATTAACCGCATTTTATATGTTTCGGGTATATTTACTTACCTTTGATGGGTATTTCCGCGTTCATTTTAAAAATTACAGTAGCACGAAAAATGGTTCGTTCTATTCCATATCTCTATGGGGAAAAGGAACTCCAAGAGGAGTCAATCCAAATTTACTTTTATCAACAATGAATAAAAAGGTTTCTTTTTTTGGAAAAGAAAGATCGAAAATTGATAATAATGTAAGAAATAGGATACGATACTTTAATACTTACTTTGGAAATAAATACACTTCCATGTATCCTCACGAATCGGACAATACTATGCTATTTCCTCTTCTTGTATTAGTACTATTTACTTTGTTGGTTGGATCAATAGGAATTTCTTTTGATCAAGGAGTAATAGATTTTGATATATTATCGAAATGGTTAACCCCATCAACAAATCTTTTACATTCAAGTTCTAATTATTCTGTAAATTTGGATGAATTTTTTACAAATGCAATTTTTTCGGTAAGTATAGCAATTTTCGGACTATTCATAGCATATATTTTATATGGATCCGCTTATTCATTTTTCCAGAATTTGGATTTAATTAATTCATTTGTAAAAGGGGGTCCTAAAAGAATTCTTGTGGACCGAATAAAAAATGTGATATACAATTGGTCATATAATCGTGGTTACATAGATATTTTTTATACTAGAGTTTTTACCGTGGGGATAAGAGGATTAACCAAACTAACTCAGTTTTTTGATAGACGTATAATTGATGGAATTACAAATGGTGTTGGTGTTGCAAGTTTTTTTATAGGGGAAGGGATTAAATATATGGGAGGTGGACGAATCTCGTCTTATCTATTCTTGTATTTATCTTATGTATCAATATTTTTATTTATTTTTTTATTTATAAAAAAATAA